CAACCATAGCTTCGTCGGGACTCTTGTTAATCAGAAGCTCCTCCAATTTCTCGCGTATATCAGATTGAAGCTCTACTATACGTTCACTGGAAGGGTTAAGACCTGGATGATCCTCAAAAATACCATCATAAGAACCTTGAGTATCGGACGATTGAAGACTATAATCGGTAATAGTCGTCGTGGATTGACTCGGAGTTCTAGAAGATGTAGCACTGGAATTCAGACTATTTTCATCAAATAAAAAGAGGCGTGGAAATTTTTCAAACATATTGATGGATTGAGAGAAAATGATTCCCTACAGAAAGAAAGAGAGTCCTTCCTGTACGAGTAGTGAAGAATTAGATAGAGCTTTGGTTGGTTGTTGACCAACGGAAAGCATGGGACTTTTGGGCGTATGAAGAAAAGTCACTTTTTCTTCTCTTACGATATTTCGAGTTGGATGAACAGATCGCTCCTAAATACAGACGTTATCAACTACTCCTCCTTATCTTTTCCGCTGGCCTCCCTTTTTTCAAAAAAGTAAATTCGCACCCCCCACCAACTGTATTCGAAACTTCTGACTCGACCGGGATTCTTGATAATCCCCTCGAGTATAACTCTATACAGTCTCATCCCATAAAAAAGTAAATATCCGGTTAACAAAATCATGGTATAAGTATACCAAAAATGATGGAACAAGAAATCAGTTACCCTATCCATTATGGGTGCCATTTCCAAATATCTTCCAAATATATTTCCCGGAAAGAAAGAGATTCCTTCCTGTAGGACTAGTTATGAAATAGAAAGAATTTGGGTTGGCTGTTGACCAACGAAAAGAATGGGAATTGAAATGCAAAGCAGGATTTTCGATCAAAAAAGGGTAGCAAGAGAAAAAACGGAAGAAAAGAAAACTTTTTTAGGGGCAATCGTTAGATTGGTATCACATCTATAAGAACGAAGAACTTTGAAAGAAAAAGAATATAGGACTTCAAAAAGAAATTCGATTTTCGGAGTAAAAACAAGACAATAAAATAACTTTCTCTCCCCTACTGAAAGAAGTATTGCTTTCTGCTCTTCAAGTTAGAGAAGGACTTAGACCATATGGTGACCGGCTTCGCGAGACCTTTTCGGTCCACACTGGCGAGGATGACCCCTCTCCCAGGCTAGGTTCTATTGGGCAGAGGCTTTCTCGATCAACTTTCTAAATGAAGAAAGAGAAAGGCAAAAGGTATCTTTTCTTTATATACGATATTAACTTGAACTCGCTACAAGTACTACGCTCCTCTATCTATCTCGTGTAACGTATGCAACTCGTACCTTTCAGTCTTCGTTCCTCTCGTTCTTCATTCTCATTCCTTTCGTTGGAAAAAAAAACTGTCTTTTCACAAAAAAAAAAAAGAATCCCCATCTCATACATTCCATTATCAAAGGCAGACGGTTACCTGGGAGTTGGATTGCCTGGGGAGTGTCATGGATAAAGGTCTACTGCAGCCTGTCGTAAGCTTTTTCCAACTCGATTTCTTTGGCTAGCATTCCTCTTCTTCTTTTTTTCCTTTTCATGGGCAGTCTATAATCTCCTGTACTGCATGATTAGTTTGAGTTATCTGTCTGCCCGGAGCAAAACGAGACAGAGCCAAGGGAAGCAGCGGCTTGAGTCTATTCACTAGCACTTTCGTAATTGTATAACCATCCTTTTTAGCTGTTGATCATCATAGATCCATCTTCCATCATTGCTTTTCAGGTGCCATTCTTACTTCTCCTTATGAGGGTCTTGCTTTTTCCTACGAGATAGTCACTCCCGGAAAGTCCTACTCCTGTTGTATAAAAATATTTCCAATTTGGATAACCAAGTTTGACACATATGGATGCCCAGAATAGGACAAAAAGACGTAGGAAAAACGTTAGCAAGTAATCCCTTCTCGTATTCCCCCTTATTCAAAAGGAATTGATAGAGATGAATCCCCTAGCTAGCAAGAGCAGAAGTAGTGCCAACTCTGCATCGATTCCCCGCATCTGAGAGCTCTATTAACATAGACTTTCGATCAAACGATTTCATTTTTCTTTCTTTTGATCTCATTGCCAGTCTCGATTCAATGGGGGAATAAAGAGTCCTTGGCCTTACTTTAGAATGAGAATGCGGCGGAGCTTATCTTCATAGATAGCAGATGTGCTGTGCCATTGATAATAATGTAGATACGGAAGTCTCATTCGATGCTTTTCATAGTAGTTATATAAGCCTTCTTTCTAGAAGCCGTTAAGGACCTTTCTAAAAAAGAGAGAGGGCGGAAGCTAGTAGCAAGCGAAGCCGAGCGAAGCGATAAACCAAGTACTCCTTGAAAACAAGCACTGCAACAAAGGCTCTTCCTCATTATTGATAGCACAGGAAAGAGACAGAAGATTAAGCAGACTTTTCTCTGCATCTACTGCACTTCTACTTTATTCACTTTCGGAGATCGCTACGCCCCTTGGCCTATCAAAATGAGAGTTTCGGGGACCACAATGAGGAGTATACCCTTTCCATAAAAAGAAAGACCAACTCAATACAATTTCACACTCGACATTCCGCTTGTGATTGCTCTTAGAGAAGTAGAGGTGGCAAGGGCCGGAAGAAGAATCCCCAGAGAGAGCGAGAGCGGAATGTACGGAGCGGAGTTTGCACGAATCTGAGGAGATTCATACATAACTATGAACCTAGTAGTTAAATAAGAATCGAATTGAGTGCGACTTCTGCTCATCAAAAAACGTTTCCCAAGTCGTGTTGCAAACAGATGACTTCATCTATCTCTTGTATTGTTTGTGTCTTGTCTTGAATCCTCATCATCGGTTTCTGATGGTCTTACTCGCCGCTGGAATCTTAACTTGACGTCTCGGCGGCTTCCTCCTTCGATCCATCTTGAAAGTGCAGGGTCACCCTAGGCCGGATCTACTTCATCGACTGTGTGCTTGCTGCCCAATCCTTCCCAACTCTGGCCGCCTGTCGCTAATGTTTTCCGAGTAGCGTCTCGTAAGCATCTTCGTGCTGAGCCGTCAGAGCACAAAAGTGGATGCTAAACTAAAGGTGCATCAATGGATACCTTCTGCCTCAAACACTTCTCCAGCGGCTTTACTGGTCGCTGGTCTTCCATTCTCAGTGTCTAGAACTAGAAATTAGAGTAAGAACACCGGCTTCCCAATCGCCTACCATGTCTCCTCTGTAAGGTTTTTCCTCCCTCTGGAAAGTTTTTCGCTTTTCTTTTTCCCTTCTCTCTCGTCTTTCTGTTAAAGTCTGTTGTCTTTTATTTAGATATGTTCGTATCTGCTCTTCCCTTCCTTCTTTGGATTTGGATTGCTATCTACATAATCTTTTATCATATCATCCCTTTGAGAATATAATTTAATATGGATAACTCAAACACACATCTATCTACGAATAAAAGTGAAAAAGAAAACTAAGATTTTCTTATATACAATGTAGTCTTTTTGCTTCCCATCCTTCCTCTATCAAAGTTTTTTTCTCCATTGCGGATAGAGAGACGACTATAACCTTTCTATAAATTCAATTCGCTAGCGGTGAATTAGAGTAGAATGAAGTCTTTTATTTTATATAACAGTGCGATCAGATCAAGCCTTTCGCTCCTTGCTTGGCGGAATAAGCCTTTTGGCCGATTCGCATCTTTCCTCTCTGTCTCAATCGAGCCCTTTTGAGTTGAGGGTAAATCAATAGATAAGTAAGGCAGGAAGAGGCTCCAATAAGGAAAAGGCTTAGGCTTTCCTCGCTAAAGACCGCTTTTCGCTTCAAGTGCTGCTCTACTTCGCTTAGGTAGGATGACGAATTTATCTCCTGGTCCTGTCGAACCAGATATTTCAAAACCTGTTAAAAAGATCACCAAACACTTATCTGTTCCATTTTTTTATTTTTTATATGAAAGTTTGTAGTGTAGCACTGTAAGGAGTAGAGCCGTCCCAGGCTTCTTTAAAAAAGTTTTTGAAGGAAGGGTGGGAAAGCCACATAGTCTCAAATCGAAAAGGGGAAAGAGGTTATGTCATTTTCATTTCCCAACAACTCTATAAATTCAGCTGAGATGTACTGAGTAATTCCAGTTGTAAATGATATGCAAATAAACTCTTTCCCTCCTAAACTTCTCTTCCATTTTTTATTCTTTGATTCAATATTGCCTTTGCTCTATTGTACTTCATCCTTACCTCCGCTTTTTTTCCCTGCCTAATATTCCAACATACCCTCCTCCTTATGCATCCCCATAGTCTTGCTATTACCCCTGCTAGATCATCGAAGATACTCCTCATGTTATTATAAGATCTTATTAGCCTGTCCCTTAGTACCTCGTTTTCATAAACTTGGTACCAGTCATTGCACTTGTTTAGATCTTATATAATGTTGGCGGGTACAGTCTTATTCTTCTTGTGCTTTCTAGTGGCCTCTGCTTTTCTTGTGGGGAGAGATTAACTAAGGCCTCGCATGAGAGAGGTTCATCTGTCAGCCAACAATCAGTCCAGAACTTGACATCTTCACCATTACCAATACGCCAAAAGAGTCCAAACTTGAGAAGTTCACTGCCTTTGTTTTAAATGCTTTGACAAGTGTGAGAAGAGTTAGCTTTGATGTTTGATGGGATCTCAAAGATAGATCTCAGAGCTCGAGCCGACTCCGACTAAGCCAATCCCAGTAGAAGCCACTACTGAATTCTGGACACTCCGGTCTTAGACTTTTTAAGATGGTGAGCTGCTAACTTAAAATCTCCATTTTCCGTACTTTTTTCAGTAAAAAAGTAGTTAAGACGATCAACGTTTGAAGACAAAGACACTCGACGTTTAGGAGAGGAAGATGAAAGCTCTGCTTTTCAGTGATGGAGGGAGAAGGGAGTTCAGTCTCGTCTGTCTTTTTTAAGAAGAAAAAAGCAAGTGAAAAGGAAAAAGGATCAATATCAATGACTTCGAATGGAATCTGATCCCGCCTTTCTTAGCCTTAGTCTGAGTAAGAAAGCAACATCAAGTTCCGCCCCTACCTCCGACAGTCTAACTATCTTCTTTTCTTTGCTCGCTTCGCTCGTTATATCGACAGCAAGACAACTTTGACTCGTGACGAGAATCGCCTTGAGTTTGAAGAACTGTCTTATTGGGACCAGTACCAGACTGACTAAGACTAAGCTAAGAACCACTTTGCTTCTTTCAAGTCAACGGATTTTCACTCTCCACTCCATTTCATCCCTTGCTCGAAAACATGGGGTATGGACTCTTTATTAAAAGGTTACAAACCTATTCCTTCTTTTAAGGTGAGAGTTGAATAGGGAGTCTTCGTCTACTCTAGGCTCACTCCACCCCCGGTCTTGTCTATTCGATCATAGGGCTAAAAGCTTACGTTGCGCGCTAGCCTTTAGTGGAAAATCCTTTTCTCGCTTAGAGCTGAAAGCTCAAACAATTCCGTCTTCAGACAAAAGATAGGGAAAGCGTCTCTTAGGAAAAGAGAGTTCCTTTGAAGGAAGTGGTTCAGGTAATTCATGACTGGCTGACCAATCCTTAGAAGGGCGGGTCCTCCCCGACTATACCGGGGCAAGCGAGAAGAGCAGAGTCGTGAAAACTTAGAACAGTGGCTTAAAAGCACCTTTGAGGTTAGGATTCATTTCCGAAACTGGGCAAGCTCAGAAATTGCAGGTCAGGATCTTTTTGACTCGTGCGCGGAATCGAAACAAGCCTGTCAATTCCTAGCTGTCGAAAGAACTTCTGCCTACCGAACATGATCTCTATGCCACAAAGTAGATTGCCAGCAAAGATCCCCGCAGACACCCTCTTTATTCATAGGTTTTTTTTCCACTATGCCCCTGATTTCATCAAAACGAGCTAATTTCAAAAATGACCGCCCCCTGGTCCTATCGAACCAGTTACTTCATTCCTGGATCGGCTTTCGCCCGGTATTACCTAAAAAATAAAAAAGAATTGAACCCTTACTCCCCTCTTCTAGTTAGCACGTAGTGGGCGTGGGACAGTGCCGTCTTTAAGGCTTAAACAATTCCTTTTTCATTCTACCGATCCAAATCCCAGTTCGTCTAACACGAGGAAAGTCTCCTCCCTTTTCAGTGGCACGAGCTTCTTCTTGTGATGACACTTGGGATCAAATCATTTGAGCCGGGTGTGGGCTAGAATACCCACCTTGCCTCCGTTGGACTGATGCTTTGATAAATTTTTTTAAATAAAGAGCGGTTACGCCATCAACAGCTAAATCGATGGCACTCGCCTTCTTTCAGCATTGAATCAGTAACTTTCTTCACCTTTCCCACCTCTCCCTTCCGCTTCTAAGCAGAATAGCTCTTCTTCCTCCCCTCGCCCTAGGGTGACTGAAACTACCTTATGCTACCTCTCTTTCCCTCTTTCTGGTATCTAGCGAAATGCCAGCTGGATTCCCTAGTTCCAATGTTCTTTTGATTGCTAAACTGTACTTTAGTCTTTCCCTTTGAATCCCTTCTATCCTTCGCTCCTTACTCTACTCTGGCTACAGAGCAGAGCCATCTTGCCATCATGAAGCGTAAGACATCTCATTGGAAGTGGAATGCCTCTAATGAGCTCTTTCCGGCAGCTAGTCTCGGGTATTCTATCCTCCCATCCATCCTTCCGACAACGCATTCAATAGCATAGCCAATGGCCCACTCACTGCCTTACTTGAATTAGGAATCTCAACTCGATCTTAGCGGATCTAACTTGAACTCCTTCTGTCTTAACCTACCATCTTTCTCTTCTATCCCCTGGGTCGTTTGAAAAGCATCTCTCAAGAAAGGGTTCGGATTTCATCTATCTTTCTCCGGGTGTTCACCCTACCTTTTAGCCTGTGAAATGAAAGCAGTCTAGCCAAGCCCCGAAGTCACTTTACTCTCTTGATCCGAATCCCTTTCTGGTGAAATGAAAATTCCACTGCGCTTAACACTTGGAGTTCGAAGTGGGATAGAGATAATGAGCTCTTTAGTTGAACTGGCTGCTATCTTTCTAAACAGTGGTTTTCTCTTTGATACCGATACCCTCTCGTCCCGAGCTTCTTTGAAAGTGCTTTCTTTTGAGTGAAGGCAGCATAAGTGCATTGGTCACATAGGCTTGAACCGCTCGAACCTATTTTTGGTGGGTAGTTGAAAAGGCTGTCAGGAGCATAGCCTTATTCAAAAGTCATTGATAGAGGAAGAGTCATATTAATGATATCCCACTAGCTAAGGAGCTTTCCCCAAGACGATTCTTGAATCATAATAAGTGCTAGTCCGGGGAAAGAAAACCAGGAAAGGAATGAAGACCCAGAGGAACGAGGTATGTTCTTTTTAGCCAACAAGCTAATATCCTCCATCAAAGTACTCAATCAGCAAAGAGAGCAGGGAAGAGGGGGATTTCCCCTGAAAACAAGGTTCGACTTGCATGTGTTAAGCAGACAGCTAGCTTGTGATTTGGATCGACTGACAGGCTCGAACGACAGGAAAGCGAAAAGCCTATACGAGCCTTGGAAAGTCATATCCTTACTCTAATGTAAATATCTCGACCGGAAATCACTTGTAAGAGAAGGTACATATACCGGAAGGGAAAGATCATTCTAGTTGACATCTTATGAATGGAATGAACTCACTATAAACTCAAAAGTCAGTATATAAGGGGAGGAGAACCGAAGATATCAAGATGAATTTCCTTAGCTCATTAACTCAAGAACTTGGTCGATTCAAAGAGTTCCAGATCCACTCAGCTCTTACCTTTTCCCGAAGCCTAATTTCCTAACTCAAGGAGGAATGCCTAACTCGGAAACTAAAAAGTGAGATCTTCTCTAAGGTTCTAAAACTTCCTTTCCAAGAAGAGAAAGAAGTCAACAACTAAGGAATGAAGTGCTCGACGAACGGGATAGCTCCGAGGGAATGGAGGAATTGCCCAGTATTATCCATCACTATATTATAAATGGAATAAGAGAACAAAAGACAGAAGAAGGCTAGTGCGCCCGGTGAACCCGCTTCGACCACTGCCAAATCATACTCAATATCTGACTGAGATCCCGGCTTCTAACACATCCAAGTCGGTAGATGAAGAAAGGAAAATAGACTTACGGAAACAAGGAGCTCAGTAGAGCAAAGGACTGAAAAATCCTTCTTCGATGAGGATCTCTCGCCCGTTTAAAAAAGGGATGTAATTGACTCACTAATTTAAACTTCCGCTCATTCTTAGTCTCTTCTTCCGCTTATCTTCATTCAATCAAATTCACTAATTCCAGAGGCGTTTAGCTGCTCGAAGAGTAGAGTCAATTCCTGCTGAGAGGGGAAAGTCAGAAAGAGAATAGCTATATCTCTATGTGCCCTAAGAGTTATCCTGTTTGAAAGTCCCGGTCTCGATTCCATTTCTATGCTTGTGTGAGACTTTCTTCCTTTCTTCCCTTTGTTTGATCTCCTGAGGTGAGTCCGGTGGCTCCATAGCGGTTTCATAAAAGGGATGACATAGCCGTACTAAGGCAACAAAGAAAAGGCCTGGACTTTCGTTTGTTCTCGTGCCGGGGGTAATAAGTTGCTGTTCTTGGTCTTCATACGACAGAAGAGCCGATGGAATCTCTTTCCTAGCGAGGGGAGGCGTGGCAGGGACGTAATAGCTATTGAGGCTGCTAGCCGTCCTATGGCTTCGGTGGGGGTCAGGGGTTGTTGCCCTAAAGATTGCCAAACTTCCGCTTTCACTAGAAAGGAAGGAAAGGCGAAGTCAATAAAGAAGAAAGACCAGGCGCAAGGCCAAAGGCAGCATAGTAGAGAAAAGCTCTTCCTGACTCAAGTCTTGGAGGGAGGGCAGCTACTAGAAGAGGGGTTCAACCCCGGCAAAGTCAACATCTTACCTGGGAATTTCCTTATTAAAAGAACCCAACTCGGGAAAGTTCTTAGCAAAGTCCGACGTCCCATCAGGCAACCTCCTCTTTTTGATTTTGTGCAGGAGTAAGTACCCGTAAATCGTAGAGAAGACAGAGCGGGGAAAGCTGCCTTATGTAGTTACCTGCTCTTTCATCGGGATTAGCGAATTACGGCAGAAGATCTAATCTGATTCGAGGATCCTAGCCTTCTTTGCTATTCGTTTCAATATCTGCGGCTTTTGTGCCAACCCTCTTAGAAGGAAGAACTCTGGGAAGTGGAAATATTTCCTACCCTTCCGGGTAGTTCTTCCTTATGAAGGTGGGGCTGTAAAAGCACCGGTTGAAGGACCAACTTTTTGGACTGCTTTTTCTACTGCAGCTACGGCTGCTGATCGATCTAGTCCTTTGATCTAGTCTAATAGTTTTCCCGGTAGCCTGTAGAAGTAAAATGCTACTATAGCCGAAAGGCATTAAGCTAATCACGGTTCCCGCTCTTAGCCGTTGGGAGTCCGATGGGCAGCCAAGCTAGTCTTGATATCTTCGGTTCTCCTTCTCTCTCTTCATCTGCCAATATGACTGGTCCGAATGCCCACTGTGTTCGCTACGCTCCGTTCGTTTTTCCCCCGTTGCTTATTCGCCCGTCTTGCGTGCCTTAGGTGGTGTTCTTTTCACGTGCGATGATCCCTCATAGAGTTCTGCTTTAATCCGACTCAACAAAAAAAAGAGTGATAAACCACTCCTAAACTCACTAGCCTGGTTTTCACTCCTCCCTTCCTTTCCTTAAGGAGATATGGGCGAGTCTTTTAGTCCTTCGAGACCTTCATTTGGGGATCGTACTTGACCCATTTCTGTGATAAAAGTGGAGTGGTATGGACCAGCTCAAGTGGCTCGTCAGTTTGGCCTGATGCAGATGGTTCCTCTTCTTCCGCTAACTTCCCTCACCTCCGATCTGTCTAATCGACTCGACCTGAACTTGGATAGTAGAGGCTTGTTCAGATCAATTTCAACACGGATACGAGCATACTTTCCCCTTGACTTCGACTCAGTAGTTTCGTATATTTGGATAGTTCGCCCAATTCGATTCCCTAACCTCCACAGGAAAAGCTTGTCATATGGGAATGCTCGTAAGCCTCACCCCAACCACCACTGTCTCAATAGAAGCTTCCTCAGGGTCGAAATTGGGTTGCCATTGCCTCACCGTAATGTACTGGTCAGCTACCATCCAAGGACCATCAAAGAGCACATGGCCATAATCTTCACTTTCAAACTTAACCAAGAAAAACTCATTACCCAGGTCAGTAAGCATAAACGGTGATTTCAGTTTCCAAAGTTGGCTTAGACGTCTCACCATGAAGTTGTAACCCAGTCTCTTACCCAAGCACTTGATAATCAGTAATGCGGCCTCATCCTTTTTTGTCTTGTCCTCAGCTGATACTCTAATAGTGGGGCAGTACTCCTCTTCGTCGGAATCAAGTTATGAGTACTCCTCCTCACACCAGTCCACCATAGTACTCTCCTCAAGAGGGATACCCACCACCTTATCTTTATATTATACGAGAACTTCCTGGTCTCCCCTCCTCGGCCCTCCACAAACACACACCTCCAGAACCAGCATCCCCCTTCGCACCTTTTGAGTTCTTTTGGCTGTAGCTCTTCGTCGTCCAGATGCATTTTTATTTGATTGTACCCAGAACTTCTGCCCATGAATGATATACTAGACAGACATAGCGGTTTGAAAAAAGAAGACAGATTGATGCCAAAAAGACATACTTTTCGTATTAGCGAAACTTGAAATGGGATAGTCTCAGGATATGCTTTTTCATTTGAAAGTGTCCGATATCTCTGGCATAAGGGATAATGGAAGGGGCGATTTGAGGAAATCACTTTCTTCATAGGCACAAGATCTCAAATAGAGGGCTCTTCCCTCTCCCTCTCTCTTTCATGAAAGGCAAGAAGCAGCTAATCTGACCTTAAACGCGAAGAAAGAGTGATATCCGATTTGAGATTCAAGAGATTCTGATTCTTAGTTATTGAATTTTGCAGTTATAGGAATTGCTGAGTTGCTTACTCGTTGAAGCTAGATAAATATACTCTTCATAAGAGCTAGGCCTAAAAGTAAGTCAAAAACACAGGCTTTTTCTAAAGTAGCACGATTTTCATGTGACTTATTAAGGAAATCGGCATTCAGACAAAAAGGGGTTGGATGCGATTTATCTTGAGGAATTGATAGTATAAGAAAAAGATCCCAGACAAGGCCAAGACGAGAAAGACCGAGTGAAAGGCATAGTAGATCGAATCGACTCCTACCCACCTGAGCCTATTTAATAGTTAATAGGAAGTAGAGAGTGGAGAGACCTGCTAAGTAGCATGGATTGTACTTTCACCAGAAGTAGAGAAAAATAAAAATGGAACCATTCCCACACACAGAAAATAGAAAAAGATCTATCTTGGGGAGAGGAAACTTATCGTCTGCCAAAACTGGATTCATTCCCTCATGATGGAATGGCTACCTTCTGTGTCTTGTCTACTCAAGGGAAGAGCGGGATACTTAGCGTAAAGGGGGGACAAGGCCGAGCGCATCTGCACCTTGCTCCAGAGTGCCCTCCAGGGGAGCAAGCGAGAACCGGGGCGGTGGATGGGACATTGATCCAAAGGTAGAGTACGGTACGAAGAAGCCTATTTCCTTAGGCCGTTTAAGGCAATGATAAGCCCGGCCTATTTATTTGCATAGTTGAAAGTCAAACGAAAGATGGGAGGCGAGCTTTGTGAGGTCAAGAGGAGAGGAGCTAGAAGCCTTAAGGGCTAGGCCTGACCTATTCCCTTCCTCGCTCAGGAAATTCAGAAGGAAAGGCATAAAGCAAGTACTGCGAACCCTTTTAAGCACGAGATTGGACAGTTGTGATTGGATTTGATTTGCCAGTTGTAATTGCGCTTTCACCCATGATGGGATTCTTTGGGGCTAGGATCTAAAGAGATGGCTATGAGACTCATTCGGCTCACAATCAGTTTTCCTTACCTTACTAATATCTTCTTTCGCTACCAAAGCTTCGGAGTTCTATTCCTTCTTGCGCATTGTCTTTTTCAATGCAATGGAAAGTAAGCACTATTCGCTTTCAAATGCGTAGCGCACTATTCTAAGATGCTACGAATGGCAAAAAGTATCTTGAAAGGGTCGATTTAGTAGCCTGCTTTCTTTCTCAGGGTATGAACTCCTCCCTTGAAGAAGGCCCATGTTGTGGCAATTCCACCCAGAGGGTATAGTTACTATAACTAATAAGAAGCATAGTACAGTCAGTGTAGAATAAGAGAATCTCTTATTAGCTTATGAAGGAAGGAAGCAAGTGTAGCTTTGAAAGCAGCAAGGAGCCATTAGGGGAAACCTAGATTCAAGGTCGGAAGAATCGGAAACAGACTCGAAAACGGAACCCTTTCTCTAGCGGCCTCTTGGCTTCTTTCTTTACAGTCAGTCCAGGCCAGTAGCTGCTCCTGGCTTTCGGACAGCTAGAGCACCGACAGATAGAGCGAAGAGTCCATAAGGAGAGGAGCTTGGCATTTGAGATCCGGAAACAGGGAAAGAAGCGAACGAAGAGAAGTGACCTACTCAGGAAACGAAGGCAAGCGAAGTGAACCTAACGTAACGATAGGAGAACTGAGCTAGTGAAGTGAACTAAAGAGAATGATGAAGTGACCCAACAAGCAATTCCTTGAGCTGCGCGAAAGCCGTTGCTTGTTCTCTCAAACCTGTCGAGAGAATGTATAATAACTCATAAAAATAGTAACCTGAAATCGGAGAATCAAGCCGATATCGAAAGTGTTCTTTGAATGGGAACCGGACTGAGAGCTGGGAAAGAGGACTCGCCAAATAGCGGTATCCTAATCCCGCGTCTTTGGCCAAACCATGCTCCCCTCCTTAGAACCCACCTGTCTTCTTGAAACTTGTCATCCACGCCCATCTTGGTTTGAACACTTTCCGGTCTTAGGGGATGATGCCTTCTTTAGGTGTTGAAACATGAGTGAGTTGCTCCTTATTAGAGTTGAAACCAACCGAAAGCAGCCTGCGCTGCACTGAAAAAATGATAAGATATTCAAAATGATATTCGGGCTTCTACCCGGCGGAGTTCTCCATAACTGATCGACCGGTGAAAGGAAAGCGGGACCTCTTGAAGGGATAGCCGGACCCGTTGAAAGTCTGGCAGTTATTGATGGCTCGGAAAGAAAGCAGGGCTAGGTGTTCTTCCCTTAGAAAGGAGCTGTTCGCCTCGAGGCTGTACTATTCTCCTCGACCGTGTCAGGTTTGAGAGGGTAGGCACTTCTTATCTTACAGGTACTGGGCAGCCATGGGTGGATGGCATTTAAAGATAGGAGGAATAGTGGTAATAAAAAAGAAAAAGGAGGAGCTCTATACCTACCACCAACCAACCTAGAGCTTAGCTTTTCGTTACCCTCAACAGCAAACCCGGACCGAGGATTAGGGCTATACCCTCCATCCATAAAAGGGGACCCCCACGAACGAGCAGAATCCAACCGCGCTTCTACAGACAATAAAGCAACCCTAAATCAGTGACACACGAAAGCTTGATCCTCCATTTCGGAATATTAGGAGCAAAGACCAGAATTCGTTTCGTTGGAAGCGAGGCTGTATAGATGTCAGGCGGTTTGGTTTCGCCTCTCAAAACTCATTCGACTGAACTAAGGCGACCAGCCGCAGCAAGGGGAGAGAGACTCGTTCCATGTTAGCAGATCGTCTATTTTCTATTGGGACCGTTCCACAGGGGGGCCGGCGGGCTCTAGCGTAGGAAAGGATCGACAGGCCCAATACAAAAAGTAAGAGTTTTGGGTGGTCTAATGGAACTTGTCTAAGGGAGTGCCCTTATGGGCATAACAAGACCCTACTGGATACAAACACAACCCATAAATCAATAGTTTCACCTTAGTACTGAAAAAGAAAGCCCCCAAGTTGCCCCTATGAGGCTGATCGTCCCTCCATTGCGGGACGCCTCGGCCAAAGCTACACCTCTTAGCTCACCTAAGGGTGAAAGAAGATTGTCGGCAGAGATGTAGGCACGTGTTGTTTAGATGTGTCTACCTTCTTCACCCCGTGAATTCAATATCTGTCCAGCCCTTCTTTTCTTTTTATTGCTTGCTTTTCCGGCAAGATAGCAGATCTCAGAAGGGAAAAGATTCAAGACAGAAGCATTGCCCGCAGGGGATGATTCATAAAGAGAGGTGAGAGTTTAGCCTCTTGATTTAGGAGTTCATACGAGAGTGCTATCAGACTCCCAGAAAGTCGTTTTGCCAGTAAGAAAGAGAAATGTCGGGGAATCGAGAAAAGTCTGGTTGAAGGAATAAGGTAGGAAAGACAGAAAGAAAGCAAGTGAAGTGCATGATTCGGAATCAAGTTCATCTTGATTGAGAGTTTAAGTCAAGGAAGGAGTCAGCTTTGGCCTTCGCCTTTTGTCAATGGCTGGATTCTACCCCTCGGGATAGCACTACTTTAAATGATCGGGCAGAAGAAATCAGTAAGCAATGAAGTAAGCTTGGTTTGGGCATGAAGCTTGTGTATCGAAGTGAAAGTCAAGGATCAAGTTTAGTTCATTGATCCCAGGGGAATGAAAGAAATCAGTAGTTCAGTTATAGGGGTAGGTTCAAGCAAGGTTCGTCATTCTTTCTCACTATCATTTAGAAAGAATCAATCTCTTTGTACCGCTGCCCTGCATCAAGAGAATCTAATAACAGGCTTGCTCGTGGTAAAGAGGCGTTATCAGCTTGGTCTTCTTTCAAGGTGGAAAGGAGAAAATGAAGCTTGACTCAGGTAGGGAACATGCTTAATGATTAGCCTAAATTTAGGAGCAAAATAGGTCAGCAGAGACTTAAACGTAGAATCGGTCTTGAACACAGGAATTGTCATCGAGTGCTACTCTATAGCCGATTATGGGGAACCCCGGGATTCACATCTGCGACTACACTAACTAAGACACATATAACCCGTTCCCTCATAAGCAAGTTTATCGACCCAGTCTTTTCGGGAGGAAAAGGATGGAGTTTCCCAGCCTAACTAAGGACGGGGGCCTTCCGCTTCAAGTTGAATCTAGAGGAAGGCCAGTTAAGCCACACTGCAAGAGTTCATTCATCTCTTGGCTTTCAAACACGCATCCAAGAAATTGGTAATGCTATTTGGGGACTCG